ATCTTGATAAGTATTTCAATAGAAAAATGAACTTTTGACAGTGTCTTGTAGTTGTAAATCCTAGATGTGAAAATAGGTGGAATTCCTGAAGAAAGGCTATAAGAAGAATAGGTGGAAATCAATATGCAAAAAGAAAAAACAATGGCTAATGCCAGAAAAAGAATCAATCTATAAATAGAGTTCAGGTTCGAATTCCGTTAGGAATATCTATAATCTTAGCGAAATGAAAGAATTCCTCATGATTCTTAATTTATCTACTTGATCTTTTTGAAAATGAGGTCGTTGAACTTGAAACTTCACTTATTGAATTGAGTTAAAGAATGGAATTGGATTCAGTTGGATCGTATCAGTGAAATCGAGTACTAACTCCCATTTCTTATTGGATTAAGGGCTCAACTTTCTTTCGGACATTTTTTTGTTTTTTAGGTTTGCAAAATGAAAGAAGACTCTCTTTTGATTATTTTTTCTTATGAGAATTGATCCTACTACTTCTGGTCCTGGGGTTTCCACACTTGAAGAAAAAAACCAGGGGCGTATCGTTCAAATCATTGGTCCGGTACTGGATGTAGCCTTTCCGCCGGGAAAGATGCCTAATATTTACAACGCTTTAGTAGTTAAAGGTCAAGATACTCTTGGCCAAGAAATTAATGTGACTTGTGAGGTACAGCAATTATTAGGAAATAATCGAGTGAGAGCTGTAGCTATGAGTGCAACAGATGGTCTGATGAGAGGGATGGAAGTGATTAACACAGGAGCTCCTCTAAGTGTTCCAGTTGGTGGAGCGACTCTCGGACGAATTTTCAACGTTCTTGGAGAACCTGTTGATAATTTAGGTCCTGTAGATACACGCACAACATCTCCTATTCATAGATCTGCGCCTGCCTTTATACAGTTAGATACCAAATTATCGATTTTTGAGACAGGGATTAAAGTAGTGGATCTTTTAGCTCCTTATCGCCGTGGAGGAAAAATCGGACTTTTCGGAGGGGCTGGAGTAGGTAAAACAGTACTCATCATGGAATTGATCAACAACATTGCCAAAGCTCATGGAGGCGTATCCGTATTTGGCGGAGTAGGTGAACGTACTCGTGAAGGAAATGACCTTTACATGGAAATGAAAGAATCGGGAGTCATTAATGAACAAAATATTGCAGAATCAAAAGTAGCCCTAGTCTATGGTCAGATGAATGAACCGCCGGGAGCTCGTATGAGAGTTGGTTTAACTGCCCTAACCATGGCGGAATATTTCCGGGATGTTAATGAACAAGACGTACTTCTATTTATCGACAATATTTTTCGTTTCGTCCAAGCAGGGTCCGAAGTATCTGCTTTATTAGGGAGAATGCCTTCTGCTGTAGGTTATCAACCGACTCTTAGTACAGAAATGGGTTCTTTGCAAGAAAGAATTACTTCTACCAAAGAGGGATCCATAACTTCCATTCAAGCAGTTTATGTCCCTGCGGACGATTTGACTGACCCCGCCCCTGCCACAACATTTGCACATTTAGATGCCACTACTGTATTATCCAGAGGACTGGCTGCCAAAGGGATCTATCCAGCAGTAGATCCTTTAGATTCAACGTCAACCATGCTTCAACCTCGGATCGTTGGCGAGGAACATTATGAAACTGCGCAAAGGGTTAAGCAAACTTCACAGCGTTACAAAGAACTTCAGGACATTATAGCTATTCTTGGGTTGGACGAATTATCCGAAGAGGATCGTTTAACTGTAGCAAGAGCACGAAAAATTGAGCGTTTCCTATCACAACCCTTCTTCGTAGCAGAAGTATTTACGGGTTCCCCGGGAAAATATGTTGGTCTAAGAGAAACAATTAGGGGATTTCAACTGATCCTTTCCGGAGAATTAGATAGTCTTCCTGAGCAGGCCTTTTATTTGGTAGGTAACATCGATGAAGCTACCGCGAAGGCTCTGAACCTAGACGAGGAGAGCAAATCGAAGAAATGACCTTAAATCTATGTGTACTAACTCCTAATCGAATTATTTGGAATTCGGAAGTGAAAGAAATCATTTTATCTACTAATAGTGGTCAGATTGGTGTATTACCAAATCACGCCCCCATTGCCACGGCTGTAGATATAGGCATTTTGAGAATAGGTCTGAAGGGACAATGGTTTACAATAGCCTTGATGGGTGGTTTCGCTAGAATAGTCAATAATGAAATAACCGTTTTAGTAAACGATGCGGAAAGGGGTAGTGACATTAATCCAAAAGAAGCTCAGCAAACTCTTGAAATAGCGGAAGCTAACTTGAGTAGAGCTGAAGGGAAAAGACAAACAATTGAGGCGAATTTAGCTCTCAGACGAGCTAGAACGCGAGTAGAGGCTATTAATGCAATCTCGTAATTAGTTGTTGGCGTGGCCAAATAAGAAAAAGAGGTTGTGTTTAGATACTCTTTTTTTGATTCTGCCGACTCAATCAAGGGTAATCGGATTCTGATGCAAGGAAAAAATCAATCAATTCAATAGAATAGGAGTAGCAGGGAATGGAAAAGGTACAAAATAAATAACAAAGAATAAAGAAGGCGGGTAGAAATACTTATTAGATACCATTGACTGCGGTATCTAATAAGTTCTACCTACTATTGGATTTGAACCAATGACTCCTGCCGTATGAAAGCAATACTCTAACCACTGGGTTAAGTAGGTTATTTATCATCACAAAGAGAAACAAAAGAAACCCCTCACATTGATGGATTATAGATAGAATTTGACTTCTAAGCAATATTCTCACAGGAAACATATGAGAGATCAATCATGTCTTGTCAAGATGAATAGTACTATTCATCTTGACAAGACATGAAATACAAAGTAAAATATTTCTCACAAATAAAAGGGCTATAGCTCAGTTAGGTAGAGCACCTCGTTTACACGTGCGCCAATGTTTTTCAAAGGAGTCCATCATGCAATCAACAGAATTTCTCTTATTGAGAAATTGATGTCTTACTCCATGGATTCGAGAGAACAAGAGCCTGACAAATATTTGATTGGTCCAATTATGTAGGGTGCCCATTTGGGCACTAAAATCGAACCCATCATAGATTTGATAATTGATAAGGTCAATATTCAGACCACTCAATGCTAGGTAGAATGAGTAGAAGGACCTCAAAAAATCTCTTTTCGTCCTATGAACTTTAAGGTGTATAAAGTTTCATATTTGACGCTTTGAGCAGAGCGATAGAGACTACATTTCACTTAGGTTGATCTAGGCCATAGGCAGACCTACGTCAAGCCAACTCTTCTTTGAAACACTTTGGTATTGCTCATGAGCAGAAATACAAATACTGAATCATAGCACGTGGAGCCATCTTGTTATCTTTTTATCAAGAAAAATATGGCGGACTAGCTGATCTTTCTATCAGTTGATGAAAGAGCCCAATGCAAAAAAAAAATGCATGTTGGGTCTTTGAAACAGGTCAAATCATTTCGATAATAAAACGTTTGATCTGTTTTACCGAGAATGTCTACGGTTCGAGTCCGTATAGCCCTAATTTGGTAATGAATTGAAAATGAAAAAAAAAAAATGGCATTTCTTTTTCTTTCTATCTTACTAATTCTTTAGTGTATTTATAGTATTCTAGTATACTTTTCTCATTATTATATTGTTTGTAGCTGGCCGGGTGCTTGTTCCATCGGAATAGAATCATTCCAGCACACTCGCTCTTTTGGGATCGTTCGAAGCATAAAACTAATAAAAATGTAAAAATGAAGTTCAATGGACCCAACCGGTGTTTTGAAATTTCGGATAAACAAACCTATTCTTCATATTCATTAATCTTCATGGTGCTATTACATAATATGATGATTTTGACCTCTGACCACAATCAAGAGGCCCTTTTCTCTTTTTGTATACCCAAAAGAAGGGGATTTTTGATTTTTGTTTTTGAAGGAAAAATCATGACATGAGCCCGGGTTGGGTAAAAAAAACTACAACGAGACCCAAGACAAATGGAATCAAATAGTAAATCATATGGGTCTTAGGCTGGCTGTTATACAATCTATATTTGTATCCCAATTTTCTACTCCAAACCAATTGCCCATCATTCAAAATTCCAATTCTACCGATGCTTACTTTCTACAATAATATTAGGGTTGGAATTTGGCTGAATTAGCAATCCCCTGACCCGTCGCTTTTATTGTGCGGAAAAGCAGTCCCAAGAATTTATTGTCTTGTCTCAAAGATAATGAATTAATTGTCTTTTAATCCATTAGTGTTTGCCCCCTTTCGATTTCCGTGAGTTGGTTTTATCATTTAGATTTAGCATTTTGTCTGCCGAATCGTCCGCTAACTCGCGATTCCATTAAAAATGAAAAATATCCTTTTTTTTTATAGATCAGAATCACATCATTTATCATTTGACTGACTCTATCGCCGTGCTGCGCCCCAGTGTATAGGTTTGCTTCAAAACAACTTTTTTACTGATATGAAACCTAATTTCGAGTACAAAAGACCCATATTTGGAATGAGTCTTTGAAGACTTCAAACTCTCATTTCATAACTCGACTTTTTGGGGGCGCAAGCCGGGCGACGAGATAGTATAGGTTCAAAGCAAAGCCTATAATTGGAATTTTCCGATAGAGAATCCACGAGTTGTTATATCTTATATCTTAAGGCCCTTTTTCAAATCTATTTAATCTTAAACAGGGAGAGATAATAGAATCGATCAATGCATTCTGTAAAAGCAATAATTTGCTATTATGGATCGTAATGACAAAAATAATACCAATAGCATATGAGTCTTTTCATATTATTCATTATTATTCTCTTAGCTAATAATATATTCATCTTACTAATACACATGAATTTCATAAGATTTCACCTTTATTTATTTATCTTTATTTATTTAATTGCTATAGAATTAGAATTGTAAACTCAATGTGAAGTAATGTCTTTAGAGATACCCCGAGGTGCTGTGAAAGCAAGGCAAGAAAGTCTTATTTGTATAAGAACAGGATATGTCTATACCATATCAAAATAGAAT